GTTGAGCACCTTTCTCAAGGAAATATAGAATAGCAGTAACATTTAAATCTATTTGATTCTTTATCGGATCATAAAAACCAACTTTCCGAAGATCTCTTCCTTCTCTTCGGGACCGAGCATCAATTGCAACGATTCGATAGACGGCTCAGTGGGATAGATGTAGATGAATAACCCCCCTAGAAACGTATAGGAAGTTTTCTCCTCGTACGGCTCGCGAAAAAATGATTCTAAGTTCTATTTATGTATAGAATTACATACAATCACAAATGGGTCTATAAAATGGTTAGATGAATTAGATTATGGTTTAAATCCCTCTTTTTTTTTATTTTTACTTCCTGAAAAAGAAATCATTTGTACTCATAACTCAAGTTAGATAACTCTCAAATGGCTCAAAGGAAAATTTTTACGCATTTCATTTATTGAGCGGTCTTTAAACCCCCTTTCTTTTTGTTTGTTTCGTTTCAAATCGATTTTCATTTTTATTATGGTCTAGTTATAGAAACAATGGAAAAGGTATTTTCTTGTTTTGGGATCCTTTAATCTTTGTTTTAAATCATTGGGTTTAGACATAACTTCGGTGATTCTTAATCTTTTCAAAATGGCAGCAACATACCCTTTTTTGCGATTGATTTATAGTAAAAGTAAAGAATCATAGAAAAGGTTGATTCTCATGTAATACACTTTGTATGAAAAGAGTTTTTTCAATTCCAAGAATTTTTTATTAGATTAGAAACGTGAAACCCTTTCAATTTCTCTATCGAAGATATACTTACGAAGTTCTTCCAATTTATTGATTGACATTAACCCTAGATCTTTGCCCCTGAGAAATGAATCAATACTTTCGACCCGAGCTCCATCATGGACTATTTACATTACAACCCAACGAGGTTTCTAGTAAAACAGAAGAAATAGAAATGATGTCGAGCCAAGAGCACCTTCATCCTTATATAAAATGGTGGATGTAAGTCCACAACGGATCATGTCTTTCAAGCCGCACGTTGCTTTCTACCACATCGTTTCAAACGAAGTTTTACCATAACATTTCTATAATTTGGAACCGGTATGGAATTGATTCAATTATGGAATCGTGAATAATCATTGGTTCATTCGGTACATAGTAATCTATCACCTTTCTTCTAGATAGATGGATAGAAATATTTCTGAAGAAGTTTTAGCACGAATTCAACATAACCCCAATTTTATCGTTATAGTATAAATGCAAGATTTTTTTAATTATCAAAATCAATTATTAGATTCTAAAATAGAAATAAAAAAATGAATAACTTAATTCTTTTTGAATATCTACAAATAACTCAAAAATATAGATTCACCAACCGCGCACACCTTTAAACTTGAAAATATAAAAGATTTCATTCATAAAGAATCATGAAAATTAATGAGTTTATAATTAACTTTCCTACTTTGATATTATTATTTGAATAAAGTTTTAAAGTATGAATCAAATTTGATCATCATAAAAAATTTCTCTATTTCTTTTGGAATTGAATCACCAATAATTTAAATTTAAAGCCAATAAACGTATCAAACAACAAATCAATAAATAAAATTTGTTGTTTATTTTTATGAAATAAGTAAAAAAGACTGATGGTAGGGAAGATTTTAGTCCTTATTCTGAAGATTTTAGTCCTTATTCTTTCGATTCTTATTTTATCAAATAGCTAAAAGAATCGTTCCTATCTATATCTATCAGATAGATTGAACGATTGTCACTCTTATAGATATTCTATGTTAGATATTGAAATTTTCATTTTCAATTTAAGAAATCACAAAATTCTTGTTTCACAACGAAAAACGCCGCTCAATGAAATAGAACAATAACAATATATACATATAGACTATGCATTTCCTCATTTTATATACGGATTTTCATATTTTGTTTAACTTGATATTCAGTAATCTTTCTATAAGTCTATAAGATTGTCATAAAAGAAATAAAGGAATGAAAGTAAAGTGAATAGAATGAATGAATCCATTTATCTCAATTTTCCCGCTCCTTCCATCGATTTCTAATTATTTATTAGAGTCAAACACGAAATACCTAAAGGTTCAAATAAACTAGATCGCGTAATTTGATTGTTTATTAATGAAATTTGGATAGACAAAGATATTGAACTTAATACTTGCCCTTGCTAATTAACTTCGATCTACTCCCCAAGAATGAAAAATCATAATAAATAAAAAAAGGGAGGGATACCCCCTTTTTTCGGGATGCTGGCTATCTTATATAGGTACAAAGCCGAATAAGTATAGATTAAGTGCTTACTCCCTTTACTTTTTATTATTTTACCCTAACCGAGCCTTAAGAAAGAAGGGGATCCCCTTAATTAAATTCAATTATAGTACCAATAACTCCTGAAATGAAGAGATGCACAAAATGAATTTAAAAAAATAGAAAATAAGATCTAAGAAAGATAGGTTCTTTCGCACAAAATGCATATGCATCATTGAAAATTCAATATCGGATGAACGGTTTTTCGAAGTAAATAACTTTCTTCAATACTCAATAGGAGCAAAGTAAACATATAATCAAAAACAAACCACTCGATTTTTTAATAAAAATCCTTGGATTGTGCTTTATATGCCTATCTTACTTGGATTACAAAGAAATCTCATTTAGGTGTCTCCACATGTCATTTGAACTCGATGCAGTTCGAGTTTGTCAAAAAAAAGATTTATTTAGAGAATAATCAGAAATAGGAATCACATTCTATTCCATATTATACCTTTAAACATAAACAGAAAGTTGTTTACAAGAATCTTATTCTTATTCTAATCAAATTTAGAATTAGAATGAAATATGATCTGGGACGGAAGGATTCGAACCTCCGAATACCGGGACCAAAACCCGTTGCCTTACCACTTGGCCACGCCCCATTTAAATTTCTATTCGACACTAATAAAGAATAATACTAGTATCAGTTGATCGTCAATTCCGGTCCAAATATAGAATTTAGAGAATATATTCTTGCTAAGATTTTGATACGTATATAGTTAGTTAGTATTAGAATAAAAATATAGAATAAAATTGAATTTATTGATCATTACATATAATTCAATTAAGATATTGTATGAAAGCCGAATTTCTTCTATTCTATTTGAGAATGGGAGGAGTTTTGATTGGGTGAATTCAATGAAAAAGAAGAATTTTGTATACCTTACTTTCTTCATTTTTACTTCATATCAATAGCTCAATCAAAATGCAATTATCTCCAAGAACAAAATGTCTGTTATGCTTAATATCTTTAGTTTGATCTGTATTAATTCGGCTCTTTATTCGAGTCATTTTATCTTCGCCAAATTGCCAGAGGCCTATGCTTTTTTGAATCCGATTGTAGATATTATGCCAGTCATCCCTCTGTTTTTTTTTCTCTTAGCCTTTGTTTGGCAAGCTGCTGTAAGTTTTCGCTGAGATCTTTAATATTATCCTAGAAAATTCATGATTTATTTCGAAAATTCTATCAATTGGATCAGATAAATCTTACAATAACGAATCCTCAATTCAAAGAAACTCTTGGATAGACGCGAAAAATCTGAATCACCCCATTTCTCCATTCAGACCCCCCCCCCTTTTCTTTTACAGTGAAAGACACTAATCCTATTAGTATCGGAGTCTTCGAGAATATCTAATTTTGAGTATGAAATAAAATTTGAGTAATGAAAGACTCTTATGACAAAATATTTTTTATAAATTAAAAATTTTTCTATTTCTAGAAAGCGCTTCATTTCATGGTGTCAAAATAGGATATGTGGTATAAAAACAGACGATCTATTCCCCTCTTTCCCAAAAAATGATCTTGGAGATTGTGTAATGCTTACTCTCAAACTTTTCGTTTACACAGTAGTGATATTCTTTGTTTCTCTCTTCATCTTTGGATTCCTATCTAATGATCCAGGGCGTAATCCTGGACGTGAAGAATAAAAAAATTATTTGAAAATTTTGAAAGATAAATCAAATTCAAATAACAAAGTCATCGAGGGAGGCGGAAAGAGAGGGATTCGAACCCTCGGTACAAATAACTCGTACAACGGATTAGCAATCCGCCGCTTTCGTCCACTCAGCCATCTCTCCCAATTCAAAAAAGATTTACTATGTTACATTACACATAAAGTAAGGATTAAAAAAGGCTTTCTTTCGATCTTTTTATTAGAAAATAATATATTCTAATATAATATATAGAAGAATATAGATTTAGATGTATATCACTTTTATCAGCAATTCCATTTAGATAAAATAAAGTAAGAGCTGAAAGGATCCAATATAAAGAAAACTAAAAAAAGACTTATTGTTTTCATTTTGATCGAAGGTCCCTTTTTCTTTTACTCCCACGGCCGGGCTGGCTAGCTCAACACCTAGCCAGGCCCCTCTTTTTATTCCAACGAATGATAGATAAAACTATTTATCGAATTTGAAGACTTGTTAGTAAATTCAAACAACTCGAAAGTCTCATTTATTATTTTATCCTTTTTTTTTACTTTAACTACTTTTTTTATATTTTTTAGAATACAAAATGGAATAGAATAAAAAAAAAAAAAAGAAACTCTGGGCTTTTACACAACGCATTTTTATGTTATGATTTTGGTGCTTTTAGTAAACCGTCTCTATTAAAATTACTCCAAAGGACTTCTTATTTCATTTTTAATTTAGTTATATTATTTAAATCTTCTTTTCCTGCTTTAATCCCGCAAACACGAAAAATAAAGTTAACGCTCTAATTTTCATGATTCATTTAGGATCCTATTTTGATTACGCCAAATTACTCTGTTCGACAAAAGATCCATTTGTATACAATAATTAGATTGTAGCGGGTATAGTTTAGTGGTAAAAGTGTGATTCGTTCTATTAATCCCCTTAATAGTTAAGGGGTCTTTCGGTTTAATTTATATTCCGATCAAAAACTTTTTTTCTTAAAAGGATTAAATCCTTTACCTCTCAATGACTAATTCGAGGAAAAATAGAAATTCTCGTGATTTGTATCCAA